GATGCTATCTTTTCAATTGTCGATTCTAGTATTGAGCGAAGGTTTATACCTATAGGTTCGTTAGTACAGGTCAATCTTACTCTACTAGTACCAATAGGCAGCATAGGGGAAGAAGCACTACATCTAGGAATCCATAACAAAAACCTTTGTTATAAATGATCCCTTTCCTTAGTAGGCTCGGGACTAAGAAGAATGGTTGGGACAACAAACATCCATCGTGTTTGTATTTTGGATACCTGTATAACCATCGAAGGCTCTTCAAGTGACTAATTCCTGGAAATTAGAGGGCGCTGAGAACAAAGAAATTGTTGGAGTTATAATTTTTATCTAATACCTATACCTTTGATGTTAAGAAAAGATCTCTTGCAGGAAGGTTGGCTAGAAATTTCATGTAAAAATACCAGCCCTGCTCATTTCATAATTAGAATATTTTCATATTTTTTGATTCCCGATTTTCATTATGCACATAAGAGAGGAGCCGTATGAGATGAAAATCTCACGTACGGTTCTGGAACGGAGATTCTTTGAATTGAATGACGACCGTAACGAATGTCAGCTCAATCCGAAGGCAATTATGCGGAAGCTTTACAAAATTATTATGAGGCTATGCGACTAGAAATTGATCCCTATGATCGAAGTTATATACTGTATAACATAGGCCTTATCCATACAAGGAACGGAGAACATACGAAAGCTTTAGAATATTATTTTCGAGCGCTAGAACGAAACCCATTCTTACCCCAAGCTTTTAATAATATGGCCGTGATCTGTCATTACGTGCGACTATCTCTACTATAGAAAGAAAGATCAAATCCTCTAGGAAAAATGAGAACAAATAGGCTTTCTACATATGCATCGTCTAAAAAAACGATTTTTATCAGCTGTAGAAAATAAAGAAACTTCGTAGAAGTCGAAATAGGAAGAAAGAGAGATGCCTAGCTGGTTTATTCTATGGATAAAGGATCTAATTGAGAAAGTAAGCGCCGTCAAGATCAATTAGCGGGGTTTTGGACAGATACAATAATAACTGCTTACTTATCATGATGTGCAATAAATGTTAGGAATTCACTTCTGTAATAGAGTCGACCTACTAAGATATTGAGCAGCGGTGTAGAATCATATCCCAAAGATAGTACGTCTTTCCTTGAAAGACTTTTTCAACAATTCTATATAAATTTGAATATGAGATGAAACGGAGATAGTTACCTTTCAGAAAATTATAATGATAGTGGAAATGCCTATCTTTTATTCTTAGGAGGGTCGGATAAAAGATAAAACTAAAACGGATTATGAATCCAAATGAAAGATTTCAGTTTGAAACTCATGTCATTAGCTTCTTTTGGTTAACCCGATAAATGAGAGAGATCTACGAGAAATTACATATGGTAGAGTTACATATGGTAGAGTCAAATCGGATACCAAAAGAGTTGACTGCCGAGCCGTATGAGGTAGGAAACTCTCAAGTACGGTTCGAAGGTAAGGACTTAATCCACCTATTCTGACCGGGGAGAACAGGCCATTCGACAGGGAGATTCTGAAATTGCTGAGGCTTGGTTCGATCAAGCGGCTGAGTATTGGAAACAGGCTATAGCACTTACTCCCGGGAATTATAGTCAAGCATATAATTGGGTAAAGTTGAAGAAGCCTTTGGAATAAACGATGATGTCGTGTATTTCTTTATGACATACATGAGTGAATCTCTTTTTTTTAGAAGTCATTTGGTAGAAGTAATTGTCAGAATATCTCTTAGTAATGGATAAATAATGGCTCGTCGCGTGATTTGCAAGAAAAAACTTGGTAGAAGTAATTGTCAGAATATCTCTTAGTAATGGATAAATAATGGCTCGTCGCGTGATTTGCAAGAAAAAACAATGAACATTCATGTATTTTCAAACTTCGAAGGAATTGAATTCAGTGGGATATTTCATTCCCATTTTTCGACCAAGAACGATTGCGAAAACTTTTTGATCGCCGAATTTCATTTGGTGTATCCTACTGTGTATCATTAACTCTTTCTTTAATTACGATGCCCGAAGGGAAAATGGAAACGGACCTCCATTTTTGAGAATTGACTGAGGAATAGATGAAAGAATATGTAGAAAAATAGATCACCTCCTTTATCCAAATCCTGGTGAAGATCTTGTCCATCCTGCCAAGTGCCAGTGGCAGCAGGTTACCGACCAATTGGTGATTAGGCTATACGCAATAAGAATGAGGCACCTGACTAATCATTCTAGACTCAGGATTCTAACCGAGAGACGATCTTCCACAACGTCTTTAGAAGCTAGATTTCTACGACTTGAAACTAGGGCTTACAATGGCTGCACTTTCAAAATCTTGTTCGAGCTGCTAATCTCAGAATTCGCCGAAGTCGATTCAGCAGGTCGACCATTTATGGAATACGTTCAGTCCTTCCTTCCTTATAGAGGGAATGACGAACCTTTGCGCTGTGCGCACTGTTCCATTTGCAAATCTGTCTTTCAAACTGAACAAGAGGTTG